ACAGTAGCAGGATCAGAATAACTTACTCCATTAAGTTCGCCACCATAGAACTCAACAGTAACACCTACTTGTTCAACACTATACTTTGATTCTGCCCTTCTAAAAGGAACATCAGCTCTCACAATTCCGTCTTCATCTACCAAAACTACCGGAAATGTTTCAAAAAAAGTAGGCATACGACGTACAAAAAGCTCGCGCCCTTCTTTATCTCTAAAGACGGGGTGTCCTAACCATCCAACAGCAATTCCATCCCCATTGTCCATTGAGCCTGCTCTGAATAATCCCCCTTTTGCCGGATTATTACCAACATAATCATAAAAAGCTAATTTTTCGGGAATTTTAGACCAAGCTTCCGATAAACTAAGATTTTCGGCTAGCCCGGCGCTAACTCTTCGATATATTTCTTGCTGAAAGTATCCCTGATCCCACTGATAACGAGTAGGACCAAATAATTCGATTGGGGTAGTTGCTGAACCATACCACATAGTTCCAGCAACAACAAAAGCTGCAAAAAAAACAGCAGCGATACTACTGGAAAGTACAGTTTCAATATTGCCCATACGTAATCCTTTGTATAGACGTTGAGGCGGACGGACACTAAGATGGAATAGGCCTGCTAATATGCCCAATGTACCCGCTGCAATATGATGAGAGGCTATTCCTCCCGGAACAAAAGGATCAAAACCTTCCGCGCCCCACGCTGGATTTACAGATTGTACTTTTCCAGTTAGTCCATAAGGATCGGACACCCATATTCCAGGACCATACAAACCTGTTACATGAAATGCGCCAAAACCAAAGCAAGCTACCCCTGAGAGAAATAAATGAATTCCAAAGATCTTGGGCAAATCCAAAGAAGGTTTTCCCGTACGTTCATCACAGAATATTTCTAGGTCCCAATATACCCAATGCCAGATAGCTGCCAAGAAGCACAAGCCGGAAAACACTATATGTGCCCCTGCCACACCTTCATAACTCCAAATACCCGGATTTGTTATATTTCCTCCTGAAATACTCCAACCACCCCACGAATTGGTTATTCCTAAACGGGTCATGAAGGGTATAACGAACATACCTTGTCTCCACATTGGATCAAGAACGGGATCAGAGGGATCAAAAACCGCTAATTCGTATAAAGCCATCGAACCAGCCCAACCAGAAACTAGAGCTGTATGCATTATATGAACAGAAAGCAATCGACCGGGATCATTCAATACGACAGTATGAACACGATACCAAGGCAAACCCATGGAAATACCTCTTTATCAAAGAAAAATAGACACTATGTCACTTTATTTTATCGCATTGGAAAAGACTATATATACTATATACCTAACCTTTTCAGCGGATTCTGTATCAGAAAGGGTTAATATTTATTCCATTCCATTGAAAATAACGGAACAATTTTGTTCGTAAGAACAAAGAGAAGCAGACCTATTCTATACCCGATAAGTACCAATGCGCAATGGGAGGATTGGTCCCATTTTGGGGGAACGAATGGATAGATACTTGTTTATCATTCGAACGATCGATTTCTTCGTTCAAATTTTTTCTTTATTCATTCTGTCTTACTCTATAAACTTTCCAATCTATGTATCAAATAGAATAAGTATCAAATAGAATAAAGAGAAAAAGGGGATGAAGACAATAAACCATTGATTGTTACGTTTCCATATTAAAGTGAAGTATAGTACTTAATTTTTTTCTTTAATTTAATGCCCATTGGTGTTCCAAAAGTACCTTTTCGGAGTCCTGGAGAGGAAGATGCGGTTTGGGTTGACGTATAGTGCGACTTGTCAGACATATTGGGTCATATGGGATTTACCCGTTCTCTCCCCTGATCGAGATATCCTCTGTTTCGCCCAAGAGATATTGTATTGAGTGAAGCATCAATCAATCATTCGGAGCGTGAAGTGCAATTAAATTAGATCAATTTATTTTATATTGGGGATCAATATTATCAATTTAGAAGAATTTATGGTTTACTTGGACTGATAAAATAAAGTATCCAGGCTCCGTTCAGAAAATACCAAATTGGTAACAAATTGGTAATATATGTACGATTACCACTTGTATCATAAACGATTCTTATACCTACTATTACTATTCTTATACCTACTATTACTATTACTATAGTAGTGATCCCGAATTGCCGACCAACGGAATAGTGTGATGAATACATCAAATAGTTTTGGGAAAGCAAGACAAGAAATTAACTAAAAAAAAGAAGTCATAACAAAAAGGTGGTACTGAGACCATTTGTCCTATATGTGCAAATAGAATTCGGACAGATCTTTTCCCGGAGTAGACCATGAACCTAAAAGAATTGAAAGGGCCCATTCAGGAACAAGAAAATGACATCGTGATTAAATTAAAATCACGATGAAACAATACATCAATGATAGGTTAGTTTAATAAGTTATAGGTTAGTTTAATAAGTTATAGGTTAGTTTAATAAGTTCAGTAATTTCTTTTTTTTTAGAGGGAAGGGGGCCAAAAC